GTCGAATTTCTAAATTCTCATAGGGTCCCCCTGGAATTCCTTCCAGAGCCTGTTGGATAATTTTTATGGATTCTGTCATTTCACTGATTCGTACTAAATACCGAGCTAATGAATCCCCTTCTTTTTGCCATTGAATCTCCCAATCAAATTCGTCGTAAGACTCATAACGATCAATTTTACGAAGATCCCACTGTATTCCGGAAGCTCGTAGCATTGGGCCCGATAAACCCCAATTTAGTGCTTCTTCTGCGCCAATAATGCCTACGCCTTCAACTCGTTCTAAAAAAATAGGATTCCGCGTAATAAGCTTTTGATATTCAGCAACCCCGGTTAAAAAATAATCGCAAAAATCCAAACATTTATCTATCCAGCCATGAGGTAGATCAGCAGCTACTCCTCCGATACGAAAATAATTATGCATCATGCGCATACCGGTAGCAGCTTCGAACAAGTCATATATTAACTCTCGTTCTCGAAAAATATAGAAGAAAGGGGTCTGTGCCCCAATATCTGCCATAAAAGGGCCAAGCCATAACAAATGAGAAGCGATACGACTTAACTCCAACATAATAGCTCTGATATAGCTAGCCCTTTTAGGTACTTGAATATTGCCTAGCTGTTCGGGTCCATTTACGGTTATTGCTTCTGTGAACATAGTAGCTAAATAATCCCAACGCGTTACATAAGGCAAATATTGTATAATTGTTCGATTTTCCGCAATTTTCTCCATCCCTCTATGTAAATAACCCAGTATTGGTTCACAATCAATAACATTTTCACCATCGAGAGTAACAATCAGTCGAAGAACACCATGCATTGATGGGTGGTGAGGGCCCATATTGACTATCATGAGGTCTTTTCTTGTAGTTGGTGCAATCATAAGTTTTTTCCCGAGTCGTTCTTCCATGCATTGCTGAAAGTAAAAAGAAGTTCATCAAAATTTAAACGACTAAGCTCAAATGGTATCACGCTTCAAATTAACGAGTTTTTATCTCTCGAATATTTAACTCACTAATTAATTCTTTATAGCGTCTTCTATTTTTTTTTGACAAATAGGCCAGCAGTCGTTGGCGTTTTCCCAAAATTTTCCGCAAACCTCTCTGGGATGAAGAGTCTTTTTTGTGCAATTCCAAATGTGAAGTAAGTCTTCTTATCTTAGTGGTAAAATTGAATACTTGAAATTCAACAGACCCTCTGTTTTCTTCGTTTTCTTTTTGAGAAATAACCGAAATGAATGAATTTGTTACCATAAAAAAATCCCCTTTCCCTTTTTACAGATATGGATTTTATTGATCAGTAATAATAATGCCATTAATTGGAATCTGGTATATACAATAATCTAATCCAAATTTCTTTATGAACTCCTAATTTTCTGAATTCAAATCAATTAATCCAATTTCTAATTGGATTTAGATAGGGATAGAAAAGGATTGGTACATTTTCGCATCGAAGAATTTAGACCTAAAACAAAGAAGGTTCTGTTGATTCATTTCGAGATCTAATCGAGACATTATTCATTTCCTATTTCCTATTGGATATTAGAATGAAATGTGAGACAAGACATGTGATCTATGTATTTGTTTGCTTTGATATACCCTATTATATATATAGGGTATAGAATATATAGAAAAAGTGTATTATCCACGAAATGTCAAAATTTCAATCGTGGATACAGATGTATTCTTAACATACTGAAACGACTGCCATTATTGGTATCAAACCAATAACGATTCATACAAGCTAAATCCTCTAATCGATAATTAGGCCAAAGAAAGAGCTTTAATTTCATTAATTGATTTTTCTCTCTATTAAAATGGTTACTGTCATGCGAAACTTGGCTGCTGTCTTTTACGTCCTTTGCATTCCAAAATACTGGATTTCTATCTTCACCATTTCTATTCTTTGAATTAAAACAACTTAGAATTTTCAACTTTCTACGACGTCTAAACGAGAAAATATTTTCAGGAACAACCAAATCCAAATGATTTTTGTCTCTATTTTCAGTTATTCTTTGGTGTGATGAAATAGTTTCATCAAAATTCTTCTTAGAAACATATCTTTGTTCTTGGTATTTTTGATTAGTTTGGTGCTTACTCTTATGAACCAATGAAATACCTATGGTTTGATACATAATAAATTGTGCATCGTTTTTTCCAAACAGACGAATGGGTTCTATAATCAATATTCCCTTTTTCATCAATTGGTTAAGAGTTAAATTCTTCTCAATCAGCATTATATCCAAACTCATTTCTCTATTTTGAATCGAGGGTATAGTAATTTGGGTTGGATCTATCAGTCTAAGCAGGAGACAATATACCTTGACATTATTGATCAGTCTTTGATTCAAAGTATCGTCCCATCTCAATTGAAAAAGCAAATAACGTTTCAGGAAGAAATCTAGTTCTGCTCTCGCGCTGCTTTTGTATTGTTTTTTCTTTTTCCCCTTTTTCATGTCTGATCTTGCATAATTTTCTTCACTATCTTTTTGTTGTGAGAGAACGGATCCAAGATTTCCTGGACTTGTGGGTTCTTTTTCTCCTTGATTTTCATGCTTTTTATTCGATGGTATCAAAAAACTTCCTTTTTGCTTTTGATTTATTTTTTTATTTTCACTACTATTTTCATTTTTATTCAAATTTGAAAGAAGTAATTTGCTTGGTATAAACCAAGGTTTGCTTTTATATGCATTATAAAGTAACACAAATTCTGGGAAGAACCAAGGTTCCAAATTCGCTATGCGACACTTTAGCATTTTTTCATTCATTCCCATCCAATCAAAAAATACTTTGTCGGAGTTTGGTGGATTGATTTCTGGAATCATAAGGTAAAAAAGATCTTTTTTAGGAATTATTTGAGTATTTTGATTCCCATTGCTGACCCAGGCCTCAATATCGCCTTTTTGTTTAAGATCAAAATTGAGAATGTTCCAATCAAAATATTTTCTATCGACCGTTTTTTCCATATATAGAATATGGACCTTTCCTAGATAATTATCGATAGGGATGTTCCTCAGTATATTTTCTTTATGCGTGTTATAAGAAATCTCTTGCTTCTTACGTCCTTGAAACAGAGATCTATAAAAAAAGTATTCCGTTTTATTTTCATAATTAAGAAATTTATATGATAAAAGATCATATTTATAGTATTTTTGCAAATTCTCTTTTCTTTTTTGATTAGATAATGAATATACTTCAATTTGTTTTTGTTTTTTGAAATCAATTAATTGGTCTTTTTCATATGAATGCCTTTTGTTAAAATTTTCCTTTTTACGCTGATGAACTGTATTGCGCCATTTTTCTGGTATTAATCTATACCATCTGCTCTGAGATAAATTGTATTGATAATATCCTCTTAACCACTTTTTCCATTGATTCATTTCATAACTCGGAAGTTTCTTATCCCCTAATTTCGAATCAACCATTCCTTGTGTTTCAAAAGAATCCTTTATTTCAGGCGGGGGGATTCCTTGAGATTGAAGAACAGCTCTTAATTTATACGAGTTACTAACTTGGATTTGTGATAATTTGAAAAATACATATGCTTGTGACACGTAGGATAAGTCATAAAAAATAGGTGAATTTTTTTGACTATTACTAATATTATCAAGTGACTTTTTTATAGTCGAAATAAATGGAATTAGATTTTTCTTAATTTTATTAATTCTTTCTTGTTTTCTTTCATTATTGTAAATGGATTTATCAATAATTTTTTTTGTTGATTCAAGAAAAAGTTCTGTATTCATTCTGGGAATATTAATGATACATAAAAATATATCTGTGTAGATTCTTTCAATGAAAAATTTCAAAAAAAGAGGTAATTTAGAGATTAATTGAGCATTTCTTTTTTTGAATATTTGCCATTTTTCGAATCTTTTAGCATTATAACTTGTTTTTTTAAGACTAATATTATTTATTCTTGGAGTTATTTTTTTTTGCTCTTTTATAATTCTTTCTATTTGATTTCGAATTGTACTTGTTCTAGTAGTCAAATCCTTGATTTTTTTTTCTGTTAATGAAGAATTTGTCCAATTCGTAGATGCAATTTCACTAAACGATTCGTGAATTAGCCGATTGCTTATTATAGAATCTTTTTCCTCTTTAATTTCACTTGATTCATATACTTCTCTTCCTGGTAATCGAAATAACAGAATTTTTGAAAGTTCTTTTATTATTTTTTTTATAAAAATAACACTTTCGATAACCCATTCTTTTGTTTCTTTTAAAACTTTTCGAAGTAATTTTATTTTTCTTTTAAAAACTATTAGAACTCGAGAAGACTTCTTTTTAAATTTTCCAATTTTTTTTTCAATTTCCTTAAAAATGGGTTTAAAAAAGGAAGGTCCTTTTCGGGGCGAACCAAAAGGAAGTTCAGTTTCCATTCCCCAAACTGTTAAAAAACAAAAATCATCTTTTTCTTTTTTCTTTTTCATTAAACCTTTCTTAGATGATCGTAGTTTCGATTTGTGCCAAGGTTTCAGACGGAAAGGAAATAAGATTTTTATCTGAATACCGTCTGTCAACCAATTTTTCGGAAATTCTGTTTCGGATAATGGAACACCATTATAGGTACATTTAACATGCATCTCTCTATTCCATTCCTGTAAATCCTCAAACCATTCGGGAAATTGAAATAGGAACATGCGTCCACTATTTTTTGCAATTAGCAATGAAGGTAATACAATATATTTTCTAAAAATAGATTGAGTTAGTAACATGCAACCTCTTATTACTTGTGTAACTGGAATGGTATCCCAGGCCTCTGCTATCTGTATTCGTTCTTTCTCCGTTCTTTTCTTCGTCTCTTTTTCTTCTTCTCTTTTTCTTTCTTCTTCTGTATACTCTACAATTTTGAATGCTTCCCCTTTCCCTACCCAATTTCTAAAAATTACTTTAATCAGCCCGGAGATATCAAAAGAAAAAAGAGGGGATTTTTCTATTCTGTCCAAAAAAAGAGGGGAATGTGCGTTTGCTTGAAACAATTCCCAAATAACTATTTTACGT